GAATAAGCATGAGTAATCAAATGAAATAAAGCACTTCGATAAGACCCCATACCTAGAGCTAACATCATATAACCCAATTGAGACATTGTGGAATAGGCTAAACCTCTCTTAATGTCTTTTTGAGCAAGGGCAAAAGTAGCCCCGAATAATATTGTTATTACTCCTACCAAAGAGATGAAATTCATTATGTGAGGGATGACTATGAAAAGAGGAATAAGCCGAGCTACAAGAAAAATGCCCGCAGCTACCATAGTAGCAGCATGTATAAGAGCCGAAATAGGAGTAGGCCCCTCCATGGCATCCGGTAACCATACATGAAGGGGAAATTGTGCAGATTTAGCAGCCGCACCGGAAAATAATAGAACGGCACAGAAAGTAACAAATAAAAAATTGACTTCATTATGATTATTAGAAATCAAGTTATTGAATATTTTGAATAAATCTCGAAATTCGAAACTCCCTGTTATCCAATAAAAACCTAAAATTCCTAATAATAAACCAAAATCCCCAACACGATTAGTTACAAATGCCTTTTGGCAAGCATTTGCAGCAACAGGCCGTGTGAACCAAAACCCTATTAATAGATATGAACACATTCCTACCAATTCCCAAAAAATATAAATTTGTATCAAATTAGAACTAGTAACTAATCCTAACATAGAAGTACTGAAAAAACTCATATAAGCAAAAAATCTCAAATATCCTTGATCATACGACATATAATTATCACTATAAATAAGAACCATAATTCCAATAGTAGTGATTAATATTGACATAATAGAAGTAAGCGGGTCGATCAAGTAACCGAATTCTAAAGAAAAATCATTATTAATGATCCAAGACCATACATATTGATAGATAGAACTGCCATTTATTTGCTGAATAAACAGATTGATCGAAAAAATCATGACTATACTTAACAAAAAAACACTTTGAAAAGCCCACATACGGCGAAGACTTTTTGTTGCCGACGGAAAAAGAAGAAGTCCCGCTCCTATTAACATAGGAACTGGAAGTGGAAGGAAGGGTATTATCCACGAATATTGATATGTCTGTTCCATAAAAAAGTTTTTTATTCTTAATTGATTGTTTCCGATTTACCGGATCCTACCCCCTTTCAATTTCAAAACAAAAGGGGTCAATAAAAAAATCAAGAGATGTACTAACTTAATACTAACTTAAAGATATTTTTCGAATTTTATATATTATCCGGGTCTTTCCAAATTAAATATTAAAATAAAGAAATAAAGAAGTTACAATTGGGCAAATGATATGACCTACTTGCTCATAAAAAGCGAATTTAGTTATTAACTAAGATTTGTTTATACAAATTTAGTTATTAACTAAGATTTTTTTCTTAAAATAACGAAAATACAAAATTTCATTATTATTAAATCACTTTATATTCATAAAGTAATGATAAAAAATTACACTAAAAAGAAATCTGATATGAATCGATATGAATCATAGGATTAACTAAGGTACAATTTTTGTACAAATCTCGCTTTTTAGTCAGTTTGTTCCAAATCATTAACTAGTTTCAGTATGAAACTGATTGATTAGTTTCCGTTTCAATAAAAAAACATTTATAGGAAACGCTATAATATCTAACATTTTATATTTTCTATAAGATTTATTTTTATATTTATCATTTATATTTATCAAAAAAGGGGGTAATTATCAAAAGGGGGTAAAATAAAATCAAATTTAATAAAAAAATAACGAAGATTTTTTTAACAAAACGTGTATCTTTTAACAGATTCATTACTTTAATTACTAGTTTGATTCGAATTTTAAAATGGAATTTCGAAGTATTCTTTACTCAAGTTTGACCAATTAATAGAAAAAATTAAAGTTTTCATTAGGCTTTTCATTAGGCAATGTGTTCTTAAAGGGTTCTTAAATCCTTCGGTCTATTTTATGTAGAAAAAAAAATTTATAGTAAGATTTTGTACTATTTTCGCACATTTTTTATCTATATATATTTTTTTTTTGTTTTCTCTAGATAATATATATTATATTATCTAATTATTCTCTAGAAAATAACTAGATAATGAATATATTCGTTTTGACCAATAGATGTCTTTCACATCCAACTATAACAACGAGTAACCTCTTAATTTTTAAATGGCAGTTCCAAAAAAACGTACTTCTATATCAAAAAAGCGTATTCGTAAAAATATTTGGAAAGGAAAGGGATATTGGGCAGCCTTAAAAGCGTTGTCATTAGGTAAATCTCTTTCTACCGGAAACTCAAAAAGTTTTTTTGTGCGACAAAAAAAGTCATAAAATAAAACATTGGAATAATCCGAATAGAAAAATAGGCCCATTTCATTCTTAATAGGAAATCAACAAACCTATTGTTTGTGGCTAATCAATATGAACTAGAACTCGCTTCGCTATTAGGATTAGTAAATTATAAAAAGCTTTTGATTTTGAAATGATTTTGAAAAAAGAATAAAGACAAGATACAAAACTTGAGCCTTTGTTAGTATATTTTCTTGTTTGGGAGATGGGGGAGTCTTTTTTCCCCATCAACCTGTTTGTCACAATTACAATAATCGACGTTTTTCTATATATATATATATATAAATTAGAAATATGAATATATATATATTGAATATTGAAGAAGGGTAAAAAAGAGATCTTTAGTTAAAATTAATACATCGTTGAAATTAATTTATTCATTTATTTTGAAAATTTTTTGTGTAACTTTCTGACTTCTTATTTATCTGAATTTCTCTGAATTAATCTATTAGAATATATAAATTTCCCATTTATATGTCTCTTTCAACCCAACCGACAAAAGACTGGAATTTTTTGTCCGAATTAATGTGCAAGTTTTGAGTAATTTTGAGTAATAAATAATAAAAAAGGGGTCTTATTTTTTGTTCATTGGTAAAATACATTTTTTAACTTTTAGGAAATAATATAAATGATAAATCTTTTATGAAAAAGAATAAAGAAATTTTTTATAGTTCTATCAATAACTAGAGGGTTGAAGTTTATAGTTTCAATAGTTCGATTCTATTGAATTATAGAAGAGCATAACCAAAGCACTAAGGTAAATAAAACCCATACCCCATAATAATGAATAATGAACCTTCGAATTTGTATTTGAACAAAGTTTTATTCATCCATTTTCATTTTGACTAAAAAGATTTCATTTAGTTGACTCCTTAAATCTCGACGATTGACTATGAATAGGCTATTATGAATTCGAACAAGCCGCTATGGTGAAATCGGTAGACACGCTGCTCTTAGGAAGCAGTGCGAGAGCATCTCGGTTCGAGTCCGAGTGGCGGCAGACCTTCTCTTCGAAAATAGATACAATATATTATAAATTCTAGAATGAATTCAACTCCTGATTTATATTTCAGGATTCCTCCTTTTTAAAATTTTTATGATATTTTCAACTTTAGAGCATATATTAACTCATATTTCCTTTTCGATCGTTTCCGTTGTAATTACAATTCATTTGATAACTTTATTAATCGATGAAATCATAAAACTAAATGATTCGTCAGAAAAGGGAATGATAGCTACTTTTTTATGTATAACCATATTATTAGTCACTCGTTGGATTTATTCGGGGCATTTCCCACTAAGTGATTTATATGAATCATTAATCTTTCTTTCTTGGAGTTTATCAGTTATTCAGATAGTTCCATATTTAAAAAAAAAAAAAAGCCATTTAAGCACAATAACTGTGTCAAGTGTTATTTTTACCCAAGGCTTTGCTACTTCGGGTCTTTTAACTGAAATACATCAATCCGCAATATTAGTACCCGCTCTCCAATCCGAGTGGTTAATAATGCACGTAAGTATGATGATATTGGGCTATGCAGCTCTTTTATGTGGATCATTATTATCAGTAGCACTTCTGGTCCTTACATTTCGAAAAAACATAAATTTTTTTTGTAAGAGGAATACTTTTTTATTAAAACTAAACGAGGAACTTTCTTTTGGTGAAATACAATACATAAATGAAAGAAACAATTTTTTAGGAAATGCTTCTTTTTTTTCTGCTAACAATTATTACAGGTCCCAATTGATTCACCAGTTGGATTATTGGAGTTATCGTGTGATTAGTCTAGGTTTTCTCTTTTTAACTATAGGTATTCTTTCAGGAGCAGTATGGGCTAATGAAGCATGGGGGTCCTATTGGAATTGGGACCCAAAGGAAACTTGGGCATTTATTACTTGGATCGTATTTGCGGTTTATTTACATACTAGAACCAATAGAAATTTACAGGTTGAAATTTCCGCAATTGTGGCGTCTATGGGCTTTCTTATAATTTGGATATGCTATTTTGGGGTCAATCTATTAGGAATAGGGCTACATAGTTATGGTTCATTTACGTTAACATCTAATTGAATTCAAGAAAGGTTCTTGCGAATTTTAAAATATATATATAAATATAAATAGAATATGTTGTTTGTATATAAAAAAACTTTATATGAACCGGTGAGAATCATGTGAATCCAGTAGTGCGGGGATTCGCATGGTTCTCACAAAGATCAAACATATTGGGTGAATTTTATTTTTAACTTAAGAGAGGAAAAAGACTTCTTTTTTTAATTATCCAAATCCTATGATTTTTTTATGAAAACTATCTATAAACAAAATTAGATAAAAGAGCCTCGACCTTGTCAACTGATAGGGAAAGAACAAAATCAGGGTACATACCAATACCTATTAAAGGTATAAAGATAGCGATCGAAACAAATAACTCTCGCGGTCCAGAATCAAAAACATAAGAGTTTGGAGCATTAAATAGCTTGTATCCATAGAACATCTGGCGTAACATAGATAATGAATAAATAGGAGTTAATATCATCCCAATTGCCATTACAAAAGTAATTCCTAATTTTGATATTAAAAGATATTTTTGGCTGGTAATGATTCCAAAAAAAACTATCAATTCTGCAACAAAACCACTCATACCCGGTAATGCAAGAGAAGCCATTGAAAAGCTGCTGAACATCGTGAATATTTT